AAATTGACAAGGTAATATTTCCATTTATTCATCAGAAGAGGCGTATCTTTTGAAGCCAGAATTGATTTTCCTTGATATCTAACATAATGAATGAAAGGATCCTTCAGGAAACATAGGATGCCCGGAAAATCATTAGCAAAGACTTCGACAAGATGTTTTATTATTTTTCTATGTAAATAAATTCGCTCAAAAAGGACTCCAGAAGATGTTAATCGTAAATGAGAAGATTGTTTACGGAGAAAAAGGAAGACAGATTCGTATTCACATATATGAGAATTATATAAGAATAACAATAATCTTGAATGACTTTTTGAAAAAAAAGAAATAGCTTTATTTGGAATAATAACAATATTCCAATTAGAATACTCATGAAGAAAGAACCGCAATAAATGCAAAGAGGAGGCATCTTTCACCCGGTAGCGAAGGGTTTGAATCAAGATTTCCAGATGGATGGGATAGGGTATTAGTACATCTGCCACATAATTTAAATGTGGGAATTTGTCCTCTAAAAAAGGAAATATTGAATGAATGGATCGAAAATTGTAAGATCTTACGATTTGTGCCCCTTCTAAGGAAGATATTAATCGTAAAGAAAATGGAATTTCCGCAATGACTGCAAATCCTTCTGATATAATTTGAGAATACAAATTCTTGTTGTATCCTAAAAATGGATTTTGGTTAGAATCATTAGTGGAAATCAGCAAATGATTCTGTTGATACATTCGCGTAATTAAACGTTTTACAATTAGTAAACTAGATTTATTATCATAAGCTACATTTTCCAACAAAATAGATCTATTTAAACCATGATCATGAACAAGTGCATAAATATACTCCCGAAAGATAAGTGGGTATAGGAAGTTATGTTGCCTAAATCTATCTAGTTCTAAATATCCTTTTAATTCCTCCATTTATTTAAAATTAGATTGAAACCCGGGATAGGAGATTTGATTTCTTGGGTTATTAAATGACACATAGTACGATACAGTCAAAACAGGATATTATAGTAAGAAAAGACTAGATAGATACCCCGGAAACAGATAAGACTTATCAACGGACTCTTTATCCTTTCTTTTTCCATCTAATTAAAATCTAATTAAATCGGTTTATGTTCATTATAGGATAACAAGATGGTTAGAAATCCTTTATTTTTTCAACCCAATCGCTCTTTTGATTTTGGAAAAAAAAAGATTTTTATCAATATACTGCTTTTCTACACATTCATCCCCACACTCTAATGGAGAATATCTACTAATAATTAGGATTAAAAAAAATCGATAATCTACTTATGGTAAAAACATTTCCCGTATCAAGCACTAATATATTTTTAACGTTTAATTAAATCGGGTAATTATTCAAATTAAGAACAGAAACTCGTTGCTTTTTTTTGTTTCCCTAGAATTGGAGCCAAAGGGCTCTATCCATTTATTCACTTAATCCAACTTTAATCTTTTTTTTATTTTTTTTTTTCCGCGTCAAGAATTCAAACAAGATTTTGTATCGATCCGATAAGATACGAATAAAATATTCTCAAAATTCTCCATTAATAATTAATACGACATGCTGCTTTTTCCATTCCTTCCTTTCAGGATCAGTCGCGGTCTTACAAAGCTCTACCGATGGTATCGACGAATCCGTTACTTCATACAAATGTGTAAAAAATGCTAGTCGCACTTAAAAGCCGAGTACTCTACCGTTGAGTTAGCAACCCGAATCAAAATGTATAGATCCAATCGGAATCAAAAAAGAGATTTAATTACACAACGCAATCAAAATATTAAAATAGAAAAAATATTTCTAAATGATTCTGAACATAAAAATGAACATATCAGATGCAAATACAATGACGTCTAAAATAAGAAGATAGATTAAGATAAAAATATAAATAAAATGTAAATTGATCGACTACCAAAGAGTTTGTTCGTATGTTATACATTATTATCTTATCCATTTTTTTTTATTAAAAAAAAAGAAAGACTTCTTGTATCCCAGCAAATCCAATGAACCCATCGTTTGAATAAAGTAAAAAAAAAACCAAGTCTATAGAACAGAGAAATAGATACATTTATTCACGATTGGATTATATTTGTTTGATATACTGTTGTCAATATGAATGTTGAGAAAAGAACATAATGTAGAAAACCATAAATTAAAATACAAAATTATTCAATATTTTCTATTTAATTCAACAATATTTTCTTATTAAATTCAATAAAATATTGAATTACTATAACTATAATAAAAATCAAATAAAAAAAACGAATGACTTGTATTGAATTGACACTGCATAAAAAATAAAGATAGATACAAAAAGGTATAGGTGTAAAAAAATTCGGAGAGAAGTATAAAAAAATCTTGCTTGGGTTTACTCAATCAATCTAAGTAAAAAAAGCAAGCTTAAATACCATGTTTTTTTTTATTTGATTTGTTCAGTTCATAAAAAAAAAGAAAGTGAAAGTTTCAACGAAAACCAACCATTATTGAATTAGCAATAATGTAAAATTTTCTATTTATAGATCCAACTACTTCATTTATTCACTTTCTTTTTTTTTTTCTATTTATCTGTCTTATATGAATTTATCTTACTAAAATAAAAAAAGAAGATGTTGTCGTCTATAACGACAACATCTTTTGGTAGTAATAATAACTGGGTAGGAATAGAACAAAAGAGGGGGAGTAATATAGAAAAGTTTATACAAAGTTATATACAAGTCATCCCCCTCCCCCTTTTTTTTTTATTTCATTAATTTAATTTCATCTGTTGATTAAAGGAAAGTTCCATAAAAACTCCCGCCTTCTTTGAAATATCATGAACAGTTCCCGTAGGTTGAGCGCCCTTTTCAAGGAAATATAGAATAGCGGGAACATTTAAATAAGTTTGATTCTTTATCGGATCATAAAAACCCACTTTCCGAAGATCTCTTCCTTCTCTTCGGGATCGAACATCAATTGCAACGATTCGATAAACCACCCATTGGGATAGATGTAGATGAATAATACTCCCCCCCTAGAAACGTATAAGAAGTTTTCGCCTCGTACGGCTCAAGAAAATTCGAAATTATGTCTATGTATAGAATCTTTAATTAATATTAAAATATTAATTAGATCCATAAAATCATCAAATCAATTAAACTATGATTTAAGTACTTTTCCTTATTCTTATTATTTTATTGTCCGAAAAAGGAAAAAAAATCATTCGTATTCACATCCTCATAACTCAAGTTGGATAATTTTCAAATAACCCAAAAGAAAACCTTTAGGCATTTCGTTTATTGAGCGGTCTCTAACCACGCATTTTTTGCGTGTCTCCTTTCGAATTTTTTTGATTCTTCATTATGATCTATTTATTGAGACAACTGAAAACGGTATTTACTTGTTCCAGAATTCTTTATCGTTTCCTTGAATCGTTGGGTTTAGACATGACTTCGGTGATCTTTAATCATTTCAAAAAATGGGAGCAACATACCATTTTTGTAATTTCTTTCTATCAAAGAATCATACAAATGGTTGATTCCCGCGTGATACACTTTTGATCGAAACAGTTTTACCAATTCCAAGCAATTTTCCTTAATGAATTTGAAACTTGCTAGAATTGGAGCCTTTCGATTTCTATATCTAAAATATACTTTCGAAGTTGTTTCAACTTATTAATTAACACTAACCCTAGATCCGCGCCCCTAAAAAATGAATCAATACTTTTTACTCGAGCTCCATCATGATCATGTACTATTTACACCACAACCCCCCAAAAATGAGGTTTTTCTAGTGGAACAGAACAAACGATGTCGAGCCAGAAGCACCCTCATTCCTATATAATGAATATAAAAAAATGGCGGATGTCAGAATCCACAACCGACCATATCCTTCAAGTCGCACGTTGCTTTCTACCACATCGTTTTAAACGAAGTTTTACCATAACATTTTTCTAGTAGGTTGCTGTAACCAGTATGTAATTGATTCAATTATGGAATCATGAATAATCATTGGTTCTATCGGTACATAGTAATCTATACTTTTATGAATAGGTAGTTTATGAAGAAGTCTCAGCAAGAATTCAATTTAACTCCATAGATTTTGATATTAGAATTTCAAATTCTAATATCAAAATTCGAAATAATAAATAACACAAATAAGTTCTTTTTTTTTTTAATCTGCATCTTCAATCTTCAAGTGACTTGAAAAAATAGATTCATCAATTTAACACTTCTTCAAGTACCAAGGACTCGTAAGACATTATTCAAAAGATTAAATTGATTGAAAGATTTACTATTTCAATATCATTACATTATTTGAATAAAGTTTTACAGTAAAAGTAAAACCCGTATTCTCATAATAAGAGAGAAATTCATATTCTGATTAAAACATCAATCATTTCAAACAAATAGATAGAGATAGATCAAAAAGAATTAAATTTGTTTTTTTTTTCATTAGTTTAATTAATTTAATGGGGTGGAGAATAAAGACTGATTTAAGGGAGTATTCGGGTTGTTATTATTTTTGATAAATCATAATCGAAAGAAAAGAATAGGAGATTCCCATATCTATCAGATCTAAACAAATGTTTTTGAAAGTAATGTAATTATATATATATATTCTATATATTCTATGTTAAATATTTTTCATTTAGGGATCACAAATCTCTTTTCGCAAAAATGAATTGAAATAAATAAAGTTTTCAATGAAATAGAACGATAACAAGACATACATATAAGCATTTCCTCATTTTCTGCGTAGTTTATTTGACTTGAAAAAATTCAATAATCTTTTTGCAACCTTTACCTAAGGTAAAGTGAATAAGATAATACACTTTGTCTCAATTGTTACATAGATTTACAATTATTCATTAGAGAAAACACAAAAAAGAATCCTAATCCTATAGATTATTGATTGAAGTTAATTAGTACCCCAATATCAAAAACACACCCCTGTTTATAATTTTAAAAATTGAAAATCAGACTGCTTAGAATGCAGCATTTAAAATTCCAATGGATATCGTAAGTAAGGCTTTTTTTTTTTCTTTTTTATGACTAACTAACTTCAATATGAGAGGGATAGGCATACAATGAAAAGCCCGTCCCCGGATTTTGCTTTTTTAAGTAAAACTCTTTTCTCTTCTTTTGATCTATGCTCCCATCTTACCTGGATACAAATCAATTCAATTATATTTGTGTGTTATTTGGTGTTATTTGAATACGATTCCATTTTTGAAAAAGATATAATTCAGATAAGAATCGATCATTATAAGAATAATAAGAAAAAAGAAGAATAATAAGAAAAAAGAATCATATTCTATATAATATTATTTATATTATTTATTATTTGATTATAGTCTTAATAAAAAAACAGAAAGTTGTTTAAAATAAAAAAAAAAAAAGACAATCTTTTCTTATGATAGAAAATATGTATTCTAATACAATTATGTATTCTAATACAATATATATAATCTGATATGATATATATAATAGGTATGTTCTGGGACGGAAGGATTCGAACCTCCGAATACCGGGACCAAAACCCGTTGCCTTACCACTTAGCCACGCCCCATTTTATATTTATATTCGACATTAATAAACACTAATATTGTTATTAGTTGTTCGTCAATTCTAGTCCAAATATCTATAGAATAGATTGGTACTAGGATTTTGATACATTTAGATATCAAATTAAACGAAATTTATTGATCATTACATATAATTCAATTAAGATATTGTATGAAAGTATGATTTCTTCTATTCTCTTTTCATTTGAGAATTGAAGTATTTTTGATTGAGTTAGTTCAAATCAAAGAAAAGTTTTTTGGTCTACCTTCTTTTTCTTTTTTAATTTTGAGTTTTTACTCATTTTTTTCTATAACTTAAACTAAAAAAAAAATAACATTATATTATCAATTATTAATAACTCATATTAAGAACTCAATCAAAATAAAAATAAATACAATTATCTTCAAGAACAAAACAAAGAACAAAATGTTTGTTATGCTTAATATCTTTAGTTTGATCTGTATCTGGCTTAATTCTGCTCTTTCTTCAAATAGTTTTTTCTTCGCCAAATTGCCCGAGGCCTACGCTTTTTTGAATCCAATCGTAGATATTATGCCAGTAATACCTCTGCTATTTTTTCTCTTAGCTTTTGTTTGGCAAGCTGCTGTAAGTTTTCGATGAGATCTTGAATACTGTCCTAGAAAAATTCATGATTTGTTCTAAAAAAAATTCTAACAATTGATATGATAAGATCAGATAGGTTTTATAGTATAAAACTTCGATTCAAATATGGAAATTCTTGTATCGCCACAAAAAGTCTGGGGATCACCTCATTTCCGCATTCGGACCTTTTTTACATTGAAAGAACTTATTAGAGTCCCCCACAATTAGATATTAGATATTGTGGGTATGAAAAAAATGGGTAATGAAAGACTTGACTCATATTCCATTATAAATAAATTTCTGAAGATTATTTTCTATTTCTAGATTTAAGATTTATCAAAACCATTTCTTGGTGTCAAAATAAGATATATGTGGTATAAAAATGGAGAATCTATTCTCTTTTTTTTTTTCCAAAAAAAAATGATCTTGGAGATTGTGTCATGCTTACTCTCAAACTATTTGTTTACACAGTAGTGGTATTCTTTGTTTCTCTCTTTATCTTCGGATTCCTATCTAATGATCCAGGACGTAATCCTGGACGTGACGAATAAAAAAGAAAGTTTTTATTTTCCTTGATCGATTTTTAAATGTTCTTAGGATTTTATCTATTCCACATCTTTAACTATTAAATAAAAAAAAAAAGACTCGTCTAAATTGAAAGATAAATAAAAAAAAATACCAAGTCATTGACAAAAGCGGAAAGAGAGGGATTCGAACCCTCGGTACGAAAAACCCGTACAACGGATTAGCAATCCGACGCTTTAGTCCACTCAGCCATCTCCCCCATCTGAAAAGGATAATTACTATGTTACATTACACAAAAAGTAAGGTTTGAAAAAAGGGTCTTTCTTTTATACCTCTATTATATTTATATTATTTTTATTCTATTATTAGTTTATTATATAGATATATAATATATAATTATCTAGACATATCAAAATATAAAAAATATAGAAAAAAAGTAATTCCATTGATATAAAATAAAGTAAGAAGGGCTCGAAAGAAATATCTCCAATCCACTATTCCAATGAATATAAATTCATATTAAATTAATATTAATATATATATATATATATAATTACCTATATAATTATAAATACCTAAATCAAATAATAATATATATTTTATAAGTAAAAAATAAAATATATAGTAGTAATTTATATAAAGAAATATATAAATAATATAAAAAGTACCTCTTTGATTTCGTCTGCAAGAGCTTTTTCAAATTCCACGGCCTGGCCAGGTCAGTACCTCGCCGGGCCTTTTTTTTTGTTCCAATGACTATTATTTGAAACAAAAATGCTTGTTATGGAATAAAAAAAAAAAAAAAGAAACAATGGAACCATATATTCTTGCA